TCCATAGGGCCCTCTTATCTCTTCCTTCTTCGAGCTCGGGTTATGGAAGAAGAAATTGAGAAGGAGGTATCAGCAACAACTGGTTTTATTGTGGGACAACTCATGATGTTCATATCGATCTATTATGCGCCTCTGCATCTAGCATTGGATAGACCTCATACAATAACTGTCCTAGTTCTACCGTATCTTTTATTTCATTTATTCTGGAACAATCATAAAAACTTTTTTGATTATGGATCTACTACCAGAAATTCAATGCGTAATATAAACATTCAATGTGTATTCCTAAATAATCTAATCTTTCAATTATTCAACCATTTCATTTTACCAAGTTCTACGTTAGCCAGATTAGTCAACATTTATATGTTTCGATGCAACAACAGGATTCTATTTTTAACAAGTAGTTTTGTTGGTTGGTTAATTGGTCACATTTTATTCATGAAATGGGTTGGATTGGTATTATTATGGATACGACAAAATAATTATATTCGATCTAATAAGTATCTTGTGTCAGAATTGAGAAATTCTATGGCTCGAATCTTTAGTATTCTCTTATTTATCACCTGTGTTTACTATTTAGGCAGAATGCCGTCGCCTATTGTCACTAAAAAACTGAAAGAGAAAGAAACCTCAGAAACGAAAGAAGGGGGAGAAAGAAAGGAAGAAAAGAAGGATCTGGAGACCCATCAAGAGAATTGGGAATTAGGAAGACTGAAAGAAGAGAAAAAGAAAAGAATTAATAAAAAGATTGAAACAGCTTTTGTCTCTTTTCTTTTCGATTATAAAAGATGGAATCGTCCATTACGATATATAAAAAATGATAAATTAGAAAATGCTTTGCGTAATGAAATGTCACAATTTTTTTTTTTTACATGTACAAGTGATGGAAAACAAAGAATCTCCTTTACATATCCGCCCAGTTTATCGACTTTTTATGAAATGCTAGAACGAAGAATTTCTTTGTACATAATAGAAAAACTATATGACAAAGATTTTTATAATTCTTGGATTTATACTAATGAAAAAAAAAAATGCAATTTGAACAATGAATTGAGAAGCCGAATTGAAATTATAGAAAAAAAGGAGAGATCCCCTAATCTGGATATGCTTGAAAAAAGAACCATATTATGTGATGATGAAAAAAAAAAAAAATGCTTGTCAAAAGCATATGATCCTTTTTTCAACGGACCATATCGAGGAATGAGAAAAAAATTAGATTCACGTGCAATCATGAATACTTATACATATACAGAAAATTTAGTAGAATTTTTTTTTATAAATAAGATTCACGATCTACTTCTTAATGATTCCGTAGAACTTCATCATCAATCATTTTTGAATTGTACTGAAGAAAAAGGAATTGATTCAGAAAATAAAACAAAATATTTGCAATTTGTATTTAATGTAATTACAACACATACAAAAGATAAAAAAAAAATGAAAGAAAAATCTATTGGAATTAGAATAGAAGATATCAGTAAAAAGGTCTCTCGATGGTCATACAAATTAACCGAGAATTTTGGAAAAGAGGAAGAAGAAGATGAAGAAGAATTGGAAGAATTGGAAGAATTGGAGGAAGAATTTTATGATATTCATTCAAGAAGAGCCAAACGTGTGATAATTTATAACGATAATAATCAAAATATCAATTCTATTTCTAATGATCAAAATGATAATCAAACGGAAGAGGGAGAGGTGGCTTTGATACGTTACTCACAACAATCGGATTTTCGTCGCAATCTAATCAAAGGATCTATGCGCGCTCAAAGACGTAAAACAGTTATTTTGGGCCTATTTCAAGTAAACGTACATTCCCCACTTTTTTTTGATCGTCTAGACAAAATATATTTTTTTTCGTCTTTTGATATCAAAAAAATGAAGAATCTAATTTTTAGGAATTGGATGGACAGAGAACAAGAATCAGAATTAAAGATTCCCTATTTTGAAAATGAAGACAAAAAAAGAGAAAAAGAGAAAAATAAATATAAAAAAGAACAGACAAGAATATCAGAAACTTGGGATGTCTTTATATTTACTCAAGTAATAAGAAGTTTGATGTTAGTAACCCAAGCTTTTCTTAGAAAATACATTATATTGCCTTCATTAATAATAGCCAAAAATATTTTCCGCATGCTATTATTCCAAATTCCTGAGTGGGGCGAGGATTTTAAGGAATGGAATAGAGAAATGCATATTAAATGTACCTATAATGGTGTTCAATTATCAGAAAAAGAATTTCCCCAAGGCTGGTTAATAAACGGTATTCAGATAAAGATTCTATATCCTTTCTGTCTAAAACCTTGGAGAAAATCTAAGGCACGATCTCATTATATAGATATAATGAAAAAAAAAGATAAAAAACCAAATTCTTGTTTTTTAACAGTCTGGGGAATGGAAGCGGAACTTCCCTTTGGTTCTCCCCAAAAACGACCTTTTTTTTTTGAACCTATTTATAAAGAACTCCAAAAAAGAAAAGAAAAGGTGAAAAAGATATTTTTACAAGTTCTAAAATATTTAAATAAAAAAAGTAAATACTTTATAAAAATTAGAAAAGAAGAAACAAAAGGAGTCATCAAAATAGTTCGAGTTATCAACCTAATAATGAAAAAACTGGAGAATCAAAATAATAAATTTGAATTGAGGAAAGAAAAAGTATATGAACCGAACGAAAACAAAAGATATTTTAAAAGAAATAATAAGATTCTTCGCGAATCGTCCGTTCTAATTCGAACGACGAATCAGTTAAATTATTCACTAATAGAAAGAAGAATGAAAGATCTTTCTGATAAGACAATCAAAATAAGAAATCAAATTGAACAAACAGCAAAAGACAAGAAAAAAAAAGAAAAAGTTATAATTTATGATAAGGATTTTTCGGTATCACAGAAACATATTTTTAAAATATTAAAAAGTAAAAATATCCGATTAATGCGTAAATCACACTACTTTATCAAATCATTCATTGAAAAAATATACATAGATATTTTGCTATGTACCATTATCATTTCTAAGATAAATGCACAACTTTTCTTTGAATCAACAAAAAAGATTTTTAATAAATACATTTACAACAATGAAATAAATCAAGAACAAGAAAGAATTGATGAAACAAATCAAAATAGAATGAATTCTCTTTTAACTATAAAAAAATTGTTTTCAAATACTGATAATACTAAGAATAGCAATCAAAATTCCAATACTTATTTGAACTTATCTTCCCTATCCCAAGCATATGTTTTTTACAAAATATCACAAAATCAATTACTTAATAAGTATCAATTGAAACATGTACTTAAATATCAAGGGAGCTATCCTTTTTTTAAGGATAATCTAAAAGACTATTGTATGATACACGGAATATTTAATTATAAATCAAGACATAATAAAATTCATACATATGTAATGAACGAATGGAAAAACTGGTTAAAAGGTCATTATCAATACGATTTATCTCAAAAAAAAAAGTCTCGATTTGTACCTAAAGAATGGTGGAATAGGATCAATAAACATCGTATGAATCAAAACAAAGAATCAAACCAATTTTATTTATATAAAAAATACCAATTCATTTATTCCATGAAAAAGAATGAATATGCAGCAAATTCATTTATGAGTCAAAAAGAAAAATGGAAAAAACATTACAGATATGATCTTTTATCATATAAATACATAAGACTCCCTAATTTATACATTTATGGATCAACATTAGAAAGAAATGGGGACAAAGAAATTCCATATCATTTAAATACATCGAAACCAGAATCATTTTATGTATTGGTAAGTATACCCAGCAATGATTATCTAGAAAAAGAATATCCTATTGATAGTAATAGAAATTTGGATCGAAAATATCTTGATTGTAGAATTCTTCATCTTTATCTTTGTTTTATAAAAAATATTGAGATCTGGATCAATGCACATATTGGCATCAAGATTCAGAAAGATACTAAGACTGAAATTAACAATTTTAAAAAAATGGATAAAAAAGATCTTTTTTATACTACAATTAATCCAGAGATCAAACCATGTAATCAAAAGAGTTTATTTTTTGATTGCATGGGAATGAATAAAGAAAGGTTATATGATACCGCATCAAATCATTATACTATATCCAATCTAGAAACTTGGTTCTTCCCAGAATTCGTGCTACTTTTTGATGTATATAAAATAAAACCTTGGATCATACCAATCAAATCACTCTTTTTTAATTTTTATATAAATAAAAAAAGTAAAAACATTAACGTAAATCCAAAGAAATTCTATAATAAAAAAAAAGATAAAAAAGCTGTTGAAGAAGATTACACAGTATTCAAAAGAAAAAAGGATAAAAAAAAAAAACAATATAAGAGCAATAATGAAATAGAACTAGATCTCTTTTTGAAAAAATATCTCCTTTTTCAACTAAGATGGGCTGATCCCTTGAATAAGAAAATAATGAAAAATATCAGGGTATATTGTCTTCTACTTAGACTGATAAATCCAAAGGAAATTGCGATATCTTCGATTCAAAGAGGTGAAATAAATCTAGATGAAATGCTGATTCAAAAGAACCTAGTTCTTGCAGAATTGATAAGAAAGGGAATATTTATTATTGAATCAATTTGTCTATCTATACGAAGGGACGAAAAATCTATTATATATCAAACTATGGATATTTTATTGGTCAATAATAAGAAGCACCAAACAACTCAAAAATACACAAAAAAAAGATATATTGAGAAAGGTTTTTTTGAGAAATCCATTGCACGACACAGCAACATATTTTTGAATAGAGACAAAAATCATTATGATTTACTTGTTCCTGAAAATATTTTATCTCCCAGACGTCGTAGAGAATTTCGAATTCGAATTTGTTTTAATTCTCAGAATTTTAATGTTGTGGATATAAATCAAAGATTTTGCAATGAAAACAAAATAAGAAACTGTGGACAATTTTTGAATGATGACAGACTTATTAATACAGATAAAAAAAATTTCATTAAATTCAAATTGTTTCTTTGGCCTAATTATCGATTAGAAGATGTAGCTTGTATAAATCGCTATTGGTTTGATACCAATAACAGCAGTCGTTTCAGTATGTCAAGAATACATATGTATTCACAATTCAGAATGAATTCAATTCCAATTTCCAATGGAAAAATGAAAAAATAAATTATAGTGGATTTCTTACATATCGTGTAACATATTTGGTAGATGAAAACTAACACTGTGTAATGTGTAATATTATAATACATGATGCTGATTTCATAGTGTATCAATTTTAACTAGGAAGAGCAGAATCCTTTTAAGTAAAAATAAATTGTTTTCTTTCGTGAATACATATATGTTTTGTATATTTGATCCAAATATACAAAACATAATATACAAAAATAAAATAGTATATTAATGAATTTCAATTTTGATACATACTAGATGAAAATAACAGGCATAAAAAATATTATTATTTTTACTGATCAGTAAAATTCATAGAAAAGAAAAATATAAATCTTAATTTATGGTCAAAAATTCACTCATATCAGTTATTACACAAGAAGAAAAAGAAGAAAATAGTGGGTCTGTTGAATTTCAAGTATTCCATTTCACCAGTAAGATACGGAGACTTACTTCACATTTAGAATTGCACAAAAGAGATTTTTTATCGCAAAGGGGTCTACGAATAATTCTGGGAAAACGTCAACGATTATTGACTTATTTGTCAAAGAAAAAGAAAGTGCGTTATAATAAATTAATGGATCAGTTATATATTTGGGAACAAAAAACTCGTTAATTAAAATTTCATTGCTTCTTTGAGTTTCTTATTATCCTTGTTCTTTTTTTTTTAGTTTTCAGAAGAAAGAACAGGAACAAGACAAATAGAATGTAATACGATAATATAATAAAAAATATAATAAAATAAAGAATAAAACGGGAATAATAAGAAGATATTTGTTTCTTAATACATATGCATATGGAATTTCTTATCATGATTCATTAACTAACGCCCAATTCTTTCTATTTATTATATTTATGAATATAGCCAGTATTTGATTTAAGTATTAAGTTATTGCTGAACAAAGATAAATCTTGATTATTTTCATTATAATATCATTATAAGGGATGAGATCAATTTGGAAGTGCTTTTTATTATTCTAAGCAGACAGAATCTTATTGGTCAAATTAAGGACTATTCAACCTCCAGTTTATCTTTACATTGTATTTACCTAAAGTCCAAAGAGAACAATAATACTGAACTAGTCCTTACCTTACATTTATTTGTGGCCATAGAGGAGCCATATGAAACTTAGGTTTCATGTGCGGTTTTGAAATAGCGATGGGAGTAGTGATGTTATCATCGACTATAATTATCTAATAGTTCAAGTACAGTTGATATAATTGAGGCACAGTCAAAATATGGTTTTTGGGGATGGAATCTGTGGCGTCAGCCCATAAGATTTCTAGTTTTCCTAATGTCTTCTCTATCAGAATGTGAAAGATTACCTTTTGATTTACCAGAAAAGAGGAGAAATTAGTAGCAGGTTATCAAACCAAATATTCAGGTATAAAATACAGGTTCTTTTATCTTGCTTCTTACCTAAATCTATTAGTTTCTTCATTATTTGTAACAGTTCTTTACTTAGGTGGGTGGAATTTCTCTATTCCGTACATATCTCTTACTGAATTTTTTTTGAATAAATAAAATGTTTAGAGTTTTTGTAATAGCAATTAGTATCTTTATCACATTAGCTAAAGCTTATTTGTTTTTGTTCATTCCTATAACAACAAGATGAACTTTACCTAGGATGAGAATGTATCAATTATTAAATCTTGGATGGAAATTTCTTTTACCTATTTCTCTAGATAATCTATTATTAACAACTTTTTTTTTTCAACTTGTTTCACTATAAACTACAAACAAGAATAAGAAATTAAGAAAAAACAATTAATGAATATCCTATCTCTATAACTTATCTCAATCAAGATAAAGAAACATGAATTTTATTCATGAATATATATAATATGTTACCTATTATTACTGAGTTCATGAATTATGGCAAACAAACAATACGAGCTGTAAGGTACATTGAACAAAGTTTCATAATTACCTTATCCCATAAAAATTGTTTACCTATAACTATTCAATATCCTTAACTATATCAATATCCTTATGAAAAATCAATCACATAAGAGCGTTTTCGTGGTCGAATCCATTTTGAATTTGATAAATGTATTGCTTGTGAAGTATGTGTTCGCGTATGTCCAATATACCTTCCCATTGTTGATTGGAAATTTGAAAAAGATATTAAGAAAAAACAATTGCTTCATTATAGTATTGATTTTTGTGTCTGTATATTTTGCGGTAATTGTGTTGAGTATTGTCCAACAAACTGTTTATTGATGACTGAATAATATTAGCTTTCCGCCCACTTATGATCGTCACGAATTGAATTATAATCAAATTTCTTTAGGTCGGTTACCAATGTCAATAATTGGAGATTACACAATTCAAACAGTTATGGATTCAACAAATCAAATGAAAAAAAAACCCTTGCTTAGTTCAAGAACGATTACCAATTACTAATATTTTGTTTAAAATAAAGTTAAAGTAAGATTGACTAAATAACTTTATTTTATCTATCTAATGATATTCATTTTTTTTTTATTCAATTAGTAAGGTATCCTATAAAAAAATAGTTACTTTCCTGGACCTTAGTAAGATCATGAAATATTTCGACTTATTTATTTATTTTTTATTTCATAATGGATTTACCTGGACCAATACATGATATTCTTTTAGTATTTCTGGGATCAGTTCTCATATTAGGAGATCTGGGAGTAGTATTACTTAAGAATCTCATTGATTCTGCCTTTTCATTGGGATTGATTCTTGTTTGTATATCCTTATTATATATCTCATTGAATTCCTATTTTGTAGCTGCCACGTAGTTCCTTATTTATGTGGGAGCCATAAATGTATTAATCATATTTGCTGTGATGTTCATGAACGGTTCAGAATATTCCAACGATTCCTATTTGTAGACCATTGGAGGTAGGATCACTTCACTGGTTTTTACAAGTATTTTTTTTCATTAATGACTACTATCCCAGATACGTCATGGTCCGGGATTTTTTGGACTACAAGATCAAATCAGATTCTAGAACAGGACTTAATAAGTAACGTTCAACGAATTGGGATTCATTTATCCACATATTTTTATCTTACTTTTGAACTCATTTCTATAATTCTTTTAGTTTCTTTGATAGGTGCAATTACTATGGCTCGTAAATAATATAATTAAATTCTAATTAAATAATCTAATATAATAATAAATAAGAACTTATTTTTTGAAAATTAAAGAATGAAAATGGATTTTATCTATTTATTTAAATCTATTTTGAATATCTTTGTAATACTTCTATTCTAGTCAACTGAAAATGAATCGAGATAGATGAGGAATTTATCAATGATGTTAGAACATGGACTTTTTCTAAGTGTTTATTTATTTTCTATCGGTATCTATGGACTGATCACAAGTCAAAGCATGGTTAGAGCACTTATGTGTCTTGAGCTTATACTGAATTTGGTGAATATAAATCTTGTCACATTTTCCGATATATTTGATAGTCAACAATTAAAAGGAGAAATTTTTTCAATCTTTGTTATAGCCATTGCGGCTGCTTCAGCAGCTGAAAGATGTGAATCTGCTTGTCCAACGGATTTTTTGAGTGTCCATGTTTATTTATGGCATGAAACAACTCGCAGCATGGGTCTTTCTTATTGATATGTGACAAAAAACTCCACTTGAATCGTTTGATTCCTCTTTACCGACAAAACCCCGTACTCGAGAAAAGAAAATGTATTATTCTTCTCCCGAGCGCGGGGTTTTCTAATCTAATTTTATCTTGTCTTTATCACGAGTTATTTTCCTTGGTTAACAATACTTCTTGCTTTGCCCATATTTGCGGGTTCTTCAATTGTATTTTTCCCTCATAGGGGAGATAAGTGGTATACTCTCTGTATATGTATCTTAGAGCTCCTTCTTATGACCTATGTATTTTGTTATCATTTCCAATTGGATGATCCGTTAACCCAATTGAAGGAGGATTCTAAATGGATCAATCTTTTTGATTTTCACTGGAGACTGGGAATCAATAGACTTTCCATAGGATACGTCTTACTGACAGGATTTATCACTACCTTAGCTACTTGAGCAGCTTGGCCAATTACTTGAAATCTGCGATTTTTCTATTCCTTGATGTTAGTAATGTATAGTGGCCAAATAGGATCATTTTCTTCTTGAGACCTTTTACTTTTTTTCATCATGTGGAAATTAGAATTAATTCCTTTTTATTTACTTTTATCCATGTGGGAAGGAAAAAAACACCTGTATTCGGCTATAAAGTTTATTTTGTGCACTGCCGAAGATTCCATTTTTCTCTTAATAGGAGTTCTAGGTATGGGTTTATATGGTTCCAATGAATCAACGTTAGATTTAGAAAAATTAGCTAATCAATCGTATCCTGCAGCATTTGAAATAATACTCTATTTTTGTTTTCTTATTGCTTATGCTGTCAAATCGCCGATGATACCCCTACATACATGGTTACCAGATACCCACGGGGAAGCACATTACAGTACATGTATACTTTTAGATGGAATTATTACATTCTAGATTATCTCCCTGGTTGGTTATAGTAGGAATAATACAAATCATTTATACAGCTTCAACCTCTCTTGGTCAACGCAATTAAAAAAAAAAAAAAGGTAAGGTTAATTTATAATTGTAATGAGATACATCTAAAGTTTTTGAGAACCCTTTGAATAATTATTCTATTGAAATGGTTCTCAAAAACTACTTGCACAAGATTTAATTGTGTATCAGACAATTTTTTTATGTATTCTTTATGTAGTTTATTTTATTCAATTAGATATTAATTGGAATAAACCATAACTATGGAATCCGATTCCTAATATATTGATCCCAAAATAGCATATCCAAATTAGGATAAATCCTATAGAAACTACAAATGCCGAATTCGTGCCTCGATCTTGCAATCTTGAATTTTTTTCTAGTATGTAAATAAATTGCAAATATGGTCCAAGTAATAAATGTCCAAATTTCCTTAGGATCCCAATTCCAATATGAACCCCATGCTTCATTAGTCCATACTGCTCCAGAAAGAATACCTATGGTTAAAAAGTTAAACCCTAAACTAATGACACGATAACTCTGATAACTCCAATAATCCAAATGCTGAATTAATTTATATTTTTTTATATTTGAAAAAATTTTTAAATGAGAGGAAATAAGTCTTTTTAAATACACTTCCTTTTTCGTTCAAATATTCCATATCACAAAAGAAAAACAACTTTCTTAAACTTAAAAAATTCTTATTTTTCAAAAAAAAATTTGTTTTTTGAAATGCAATTACTATAAAAGCAATTGATAATAAGGATCCGCATAAAAGAGCTGCATAGCTAAATAGCATCATACTGACATGTATCATTAACCACTGATATTGTAGAGCAGGTACTAATATTGCGGGTTGATTTATTTCAATTGAAAGATCTGACGTGGCGAAACCTTGGGTAAAAAAGGCACTTGGCGCAGTTATTGCGCTTAAATAATTTTTATGATTCCAAAGATACGGAATCATATGAATAATAGATAAACTCCACGAAAGAAAGATTAATGATTCGTATAAATTACTTAAAGGAAAATGTCCCGAAGAAATCCAACGAATAACTAAAAACCCTGTTATAGATAAAAAAGTAGCTATCATCCCTTTTTCTGACGAATTACGTAATCCTTCAATTTTGTATACTAATAAGTTCATCAAATGAATTATAATCACAATTGAGATGATCAAAAAGTAAATATGAGTTAATATATGTTCTAAGGTGTTCTAAGGTCGCAAATATCATAAATAAGAGTCTCTTTTAAATAATTTAAATTGGGAAGGAGATTAAATAGAATCTAAAATATTAGGTTTTAGATTCTATTAGATCTATTGTTTTTAGATTCTATTAGATCTATTGTATCTATATTATTCATATTATGAATTTATGAATATAAATTATTATTTATGCCGCCACTCGGACTCGAACCGAGATGCTCTAGCACTGCTTCCTAAGAGCAGCGTGTCTACCAATTTCACCATGGCGGCGGCTTATCTTAAATAATAATAGAAAAATTCATGTTGAATTGTTGATATTGAATGATATTAAATAGAGTTTAGGAAATAATGAAGAAAGATGCATCTCCATTCTTCATATAGGAATGTTCAATATCAATAAGACTTAATTATTAGTATCTTCATCTTCGTAAGTTCAGTTTTAATAATCAACTTTTTCATACTAGAAACTCAGCTCTTATTTATCCAGAACAGTAAGAACTCAAGAGTTTTGTTCTCAGTTGAGATATAAAATTCATAATTTTCTTTCTAACTATTTTGAGACCCGACACCTTAGTCTAAAGTATAATGAAATATTCAGATTCTTCCTTGTCTATCGTAATTGTGCTTTTCTATTTTGAAAAGCACAATTCATAGGAAATAAAAAATCATCTCACAAATTCAATATCAATAAATAGAATAAGAATAGAGAATAATAAATTATTAATAACAAAAATGAAAAAAAAAAAAAAAGATGATAAAAAAAAAATAAAATACACAATAAAGATTCTTATCTTTTATATTACTTAGCTCTAACTAATAAGGAGAAGTAAAATACAAATACAATACATTAGTAAAATTGAATCATTTGTCTTCCAATTTCAAAATGGAGATTTGAAAGTTATTTAAAACATGTCAATTAAGATTTTTCCAATACTTTTTTTTGTCGCACAAAAAACTTTTTGACTTTCCGGTGGAAATAGATTTAGCTAAAGAAAAAGCTTTTACTGCCTCTAAAGATCCTTTTTTTTTCCAAATATTTCTACGAATATGCTTTTTTGACATAGAAGTACGCTTTTTTGGAACTGCCATTTAAAAGGTAGGTGACTCCTTTTTATCGTTGTATGTGAAAGACATATATTGTTCAAAAGAAATTACTTTTTATTAATTAGTATCTATACTTAATACTTAATTCTATTAATCTTAATTCTATTAATTTCAAAATTTCCTCAATAATATCATAACATACAAATACAAAAATAAAAAATAAGAAAATAAAGATATTCTAAAATAATTCTATTTTCATAAACAAATATATTTATATTTTATATATTCATTCTGATATTTGCATAATGTAATAATTACATACGTACTTTCTATTATTATTATCAGAAAGTATTCTAAAGAAATATATACAAAAAGAATATACAAAAAAGTAATTTAATTTTAAATATTAGAGTCATATATATATAATATTGCAAATATTCATATTTAATATTAAGAATAGTAATAGCAAATATTGATCTAAATAGTATTATAAAATAGTTAAAAAGTAATAAATAATAAAGTAAATAGTATATAAATAGTATAATAGTATTATAATAGTATAAACATAGTATAATAGTATA